GTAGCAAGAGCACGCAAAATTGAGCGTTTCTTATCACAACCCTTCTTTGTGGCAGAAGTCTTTACTGGTTCTCCAGGGAAATATGTTGGTCTAGCAGAAACAATTCGGGGGTTTCAATTCATCCTTTCCGGAGAATTAGATGGTCTTCCCGAGCAGGCCTTTTATTTGGTGGGTAACATCGATGAAGCTACCGCGAAAGCTATGAACTTAGAAGAGGAGAGCAAATTGAAGAAATGACCTTAAATCTTTGTGTACTGACTCCAAATCGAATGATTTGGGATTCTGAAGTGAAAGAGATTATTTTATCTACTAATAGTGGACAAATTGGGGTATTACCAAATCATGCCCCCATTGCCACGGCTGTAGATATAGGTCTTTTGAGAATACGGATAAAAGATCGATGGTTAACGGTAGCTCTTATGGGCGGTTTTGCTAGAATAAGTAATAATGAGATCACCATTTTAGGAAATGGTGCGGAAATTAGTACTGACATTGATCCACAAGAAGCTCAACAAACTCTTGAAATAGCTGAAGCTAACTTGAGTAAAGCTGAGGGTAAGAGACAAGCAATTGAGGCAAATCTAGCTCTCAGACGAGCTAGGACACGAGTAGAAGCTGTCAAAGTAATTTCCTCTTAGTAGTCAATACATTCAATCAAAATAAAAAGATTTATTTATTATATACTACACACTACATCTTGATTCCACAAATTGACCACAATGAAGTCTAATTTGATTAATCTGATGATAGAAAAGAACGAAAAAAAGAGGATGAGTAGAAAAACTTATTAGATACCATGGAATCCGGTATCTAATAAGTTCTACCTACTATTGGATTTGAACCAATGACTCCTGCCGTATGAAAGCAATACTCTAACCACTGGGTTAAGTAGGTCATTTATCACCACAAAAAGGGTCTCCATCACTTCGATGGATTATAGGTAAAATATGTTTTCTAAGCAATAGGAATCTTTTACCAGTAAACATAAACAGATCAGAGAGTTCTCATGTGAGATTATGGGATACCCTTCTTGACAAGAAATTGTCTCTATATTAAAATGGTTATGACAAGGGCTATAGCTCAGTTAGGTAGAGCACCTCGTTTACACGTGCGCCAATGTTTTTCAAAGGAGCTCATTATGCAATGACCATAATTGATCTTTTTGAGAAGTTGATGTCTTACTCCGTAGATTCGAGAGAACAAGAGAAAAATAGCCTGACAAATTTGGTTTGATCCGGTTCAAGTGCGAATTCCGGTGCTAAATCAAATATAACCTGCCATTCTAAGGTAAATGCTTAGCCCATTCAATGCCAGGCATAATGAGTATAAGGATCTCAAAAGAACCTCTTTTCGTCCTATGAGCTTTGAGGTGTATGAAGTCTCATATTTTACTCTTGCAGCGGAGCGATAGAGACTGCATTTAATTTAGGTTGATCTAGGCCGAAGGCAGACCTAAATAAAGGTCACCCTTCTTTGAAACACTTTGGTATTGCTCCTAGATCAGGATACAAATAATGAATCAGAGCACATGGAGCCATCTCAATATCTTCTTATCTTCCTCTAAAGAAAACTATGGTGGACTAACTGATCTTTACATCAGTTGATGAAAGAGCCCAATGCAAAAAAATGCATGTTGGGTCTTTGAAACAGTTCGAATCATTTCGATAATAATAAGTTTTCTCTGTTTTACCGAGAAGGTCTACGGTTCGAGTCCGTATAGCCCTAATACATTCCATTTTTGTTTTGTATATAAATTTGAGTAGTAGTAGAAACAAGAAAATAAACACAATAATTCATTCCAACGGACCTAATTGGTATTTGTAAAATCTCGGATCAAATACCCATCTCTCTTCATCCACTTTCATGAAGAAATTACATATGTTCTTTATCATCTTTTTCTTCTTTTTCTTTTCTATTCTACTTATTCTTATACTCTTATACTTAGTTTATACTTATTATCTTATAGAATCTTATATATATTTTTTCTATTTCATATTGATCTTATATCTTATAAATATAAAGTGAAAGTAAAGAATTCCCTATCTTATATTAACTTTTCTATTAACTTAAAATAATTATAGATACTAATTATAGTAATAGACTATAGTAAGAGTCTATTAATATAGTAATAGTAATATAGTAAAGAAGAAATTCAATTTAAAAAGAAAAAGAACTAAGTATAAGAGCATTCTATATTACACATCACATATAGAAAGATAATTGAAAGGATGACATTGAAACATTTCTTAATTTGGTTGAGTTTTCATTACTTAATCAAATAACCCCAATTTAATTATTTCAACTACATCGAATGATCTATCGAATTGGTCAATATTTTACAGTTTATGGCCGCTTATCTATGGTACCAGTTGTTTTTTCATTGAATTTTCTTCATTAATAGGCTCGCGATTCGACTTTGATCATTATGGGTTGGTGCCAAGATATAGAACTGTATATCAACAGGAAAATCGATGTTTTACTACTAATCACAAGTTTTACCTTCGATACAGTACTCATACTGGAAATTACGATCAAGGATTACTCTATAAATCACCATCTACTTCAGAGATACCTTTTGGATTTGAAATCTTTTTCAAATCCAATCTTCCGACGAATTTGTGAATCAGGCAGGGTTCTTTTGTACAAAATAAGAAACAGCGGTCAATCATTAAAAATTTCATTGGTCAATGTTAAATATTCATACAAAGAGAAATGTGGGAGAGATGAAGAAGATGCAGGTTCATTTATCTGATTGGCTAGTCAAGCATTAGTTAATTAATAGATCTTTAATTCCCGAGGATTGGAATTACATTGCTGTCATTTCATATGTATATGGTTACAATTATTTACGCTCCCTGTGTGCCTATGATACCAGGCGTATTTTTAGCTAGTGTGTATCACCTTACGAAAATACGTTATGGTATAGATAAACCAGAAGAGGTATGCATAAAAGTATTTGCTCTCAGGAGTAATCCTCAAACCCCGTCAGTTTTATGGATTTGAAGAAGTGCTTATTTTCAGGAACGGAAATCTTATGATATATTGGTAATTTCTTATAAGAATCATCCTCGCCTTAAACGTATCTTCATGCCTGAAAGTTGGATAGGCTGGCCTTTAAGTAAAGACTATATTACGTCCAATTTCTATGAAATTAAAGATGCTCATTGATTGAATTTGAAACGAAATCTGGAGTCGTGTCATATAAGTAAAATAAGTAAAAAAGGGGTTTTTATCATTCAATGAGCATCTTGGTATTCCTCTTCTAGAGGAAAAACAAAAAAAGTAACTGGACTTTCATTCGTATTGCGGAGGGACTAAAAGAAAAAAAAAAAGAGAGAAAAAATGAAAAAGAAAGTAAAGAATATCTATCCCGATCCGTCTTAATGAATTAATTTCATTTGTATGAGGTATTAAGAAAGATCTATCCGATACATTATTCACGTGTCAGGAACCAGATTTGAACTGGTGACACGAGGATTTTCAGTCCTCTGCTCTACCAACTGAGCTATCCCGACCATTTCCCGTGCATCATCCTAGCAGAGTACTTCTATCTATGTCAATGAAAAGAACTAAAAAAGAAAATCTTAACAAATTGGCTCTAGCCCCTGAAATTCTTGGATCTTCAAAAAGAAGACTTTTTTTGTAAATGTAAGGAAAAAGATATAGACTATGAATGATTCAATAACGGAGATTCCTTGAACATATATCTTCATATCGTATTATACAAAACAAATGAGATTGGATTGGAAAAAGATACAAGGATTTATATTCGGATCCATTTGTGAAAGAACAGAGTGAATAAAATGAAAAAGATATTTCATTTTGTTTAAACTGAGTTACTGATGAAAAAAAAATGAATAAAGAGGATGAGGATAAATAAAGAGCGAGGAAGGAAAATGGGCTTTTTATTGGGGATAGAGGGACTTGAACCCTCACGATTGAAAAATTCGACGGATTTTCCTCTTACTATAAATTTCATTGTTGTCGGTATTGACATGTAAAATGGGACTCTCTCTTTATTCTCGTCCGATTAAATTTCAAAAGATCTATCAAAAATTCTGGAATGAATAATTTGATCATTGAATCTTTGAATTCTATTCTTTTTTCAACTTCAATTGGAATTGATTCACAATAACTCTTCAATTTTTCATATACCTTTTTGATCTATATCATTCTAATTAAAAAAGAATAGAAATATAGGGTTTCTTATAGATCCTTATCTCATACTATTATATTACTCATATTAATACTATATTAATATAATATTAATAGATAATAGAAAGAAAAATAGATAATAGAAAGAAAGAGAAGATTTCTATTTTCATATCTAAATATATAGAGATACAGAATAGAATTCGATATAAGATTTGGGTTGTGATTAATCATTTGCTATGTCAGTATGTATACGTACGTTTTAGGTATATAAGACGTATCCTTTCTGTCATTTCGTTAGAAGTCTTTTAGCTACTAACGTAACATAATCAATTTCATTCGTTAGAACAGCTTCCATTGAGTCTCTGCACCTATCCCCTTTTTATTCTCATTTTCCATCGTTTTTTCTCTCGAAACAAAGATTTGGCTCAGGATTGCCCTTTTTTAGTTCCAGGGTTTCTCTGAATTTGGAAGTTACCACTTAGCAGGTTTCCATACCAAGGCTCAATCCAATCAAGTCCGTAGCGTCTACCAATTTCGCCATATCCCCCTTTCCTTTGAGACAAGGATCCAGTTGTAATTCCATCCACCTCTTTCATTTATCTTGGCACTATTTAATTCATTAGGTAATGATTCCTATATTGAAAAAGTATATGCTGTTATTTTATTTTTTCCTCTATTCTATATTATATCATTTCATCTATAAACCCTATTTTTTCAATCTAAAATGATTTTATCATTGATCTATCCGCAATTCAATATGGATAGATATATACCACATATATATATATGCCTTTCCTCCTCCTTCATTTTTACAGTGTAGTTTTGAATAGTGGAACGGTCGATATTCATTCTTCTTTTTTTTTTTTCATTTCAAATTCTAATTTCATTGATCTTTTCTTTTCATATTTCATATATATGAATATTTTATGAATATGGAATTGAATTTAATGGAATTGAATTTAGATTTCTATTTAGATATCTAATTTTTCTATATCTAAATAGTTTTCTTTTCTATTTTCTAAATAGAATATAAAATATATAACTAATATTTAATAAATAGAAGAAATTGAAAGAATCAAGAAAGAAAAGAAAAAAAGAATAAGAATCACTAGGAAATAGCTAAGATCCGATAGTTTCCTGTATTCCTATACACTATTGCTGCCCGCTTAGCTCAGAGGTTAGAGCATCGCATTTGTAATGCGATGGTCATCGGTTCAATTCCGATAGCCGGCTCTTTTTTTTCTCTATTTTTTTATTTACATGATTTAAAATCTCTACTCTCGCTTTCTCTAAATGTCGGATCACCGATCTATTATGTCATGATAACTTACAGCTATAGCTATAAAGAAAAAAGTTTACTAGAACAATTAGATCTCTACAGAAGAAATTGTAAAACGTAACCTTCGCTTGAATTTTATATATATACAAAAAATCCGAATATTAATAAAATTTAATTGATCAAATTTATTTGATTCTGTTTTGTAGGACTTTAGTAAATTGAGTTTTGCTTTGCTGATCTTTTAGTTCAGTCTGATTTTATATTTTTTTGTCAAATAAAAGTGAATCAAAAAGGAGCCTTTCTATGTCTCGTTACCGAGGACCTCGTTTCAAAAAAATACGCCGGCTGGGGGTTTTACCAGGACTAACTAGTAAAAGACCCAGATCCAGAAGTGATCTTCAAACCCAATTGCGCTCTGGAAAAAGATCACAATATCGTATTCGTTTAGAAGAGAAACAGAAATTGCGTTTTCATTATGGTCTGACAGAACGACAATTACTTAAATATGTGCATATTGCTGGAAAAGCCAAAGGGTCAACAGGCCAGGTTTTACTACAACTACTCGAGATGCGTTTGGATAACATCCTTTTTCGATTAGGTATGGCTTCGACCATTCCAGGAGCCAGACAATTAGTTAACCATAGACACATTTTAGTTAATGGTCGTATAGTGGATATACCAAGTTATCGTTGCAAACCCCGAGATATTATTACTACGAAGGATAAAGAAAGATCGAAAGCTCTGATTCAAAATTATCTTGTTTCATCCCCCCGCGGGGAATTGCCAAACCATTTGACTATTGACTCCTTACAATATAAAGGATTTGTAAATCAAATAATAGATAGTAAATGGATCGGTCTTAAAATAAATGAGTTGTTGGTCGTAGAATATTATTCCCGTCAGACTTGATTCTAACGAAAATAAAAAAGCAAGGTTCATACCAATTTTGACTCCTTTCGCTGAAGTAAATAGAGTACCTCGTGCCCTGTCTCATTCACGTATCAAAAAAGGATCGGCAATAGGATTCTTTTGATTTTTTTCTTCTTTTCAATATCAAGACGATATTTCTATTTGTATTTTCGCAGGTATTAATTAGGGATAGATAATGTCTATTAAATAAGGCGTTAGAATAATGATATCAATTCTTATTTTCTTTGATACATTGTAGTAGGTAACGTTGATGAATGAAAAGAAACGGAGAGAGAGGGATTCGAACCCTCGGTAAACAAAAGTCTACATAGCAGTTCCAATGCTACGCCTTGAACCACTCGGCCATCTCTCCTACAGAATGTTATTCTTGACCAAAACCCGAATGAATAGCGAGTCCTTCATCTTAATTATCTTAATTGTAGTACATGTATGACCGTCCGATGCGATGGTTCCATAAGAAGAAATTTCTTTTTCAATTTCATATTTATCAACAACAATTTCTTTCATCAGCTAACCCATGGAATTCATGAATCGTCCGATGAATCTTTTTATTTCAACTATTTCAATTTTATGGTGTGGCACATACACGTTATGCAAACAAAAAGGATGGTTACTTTATTTGAATTTGATTGAATGATTATTCTATTCTTTTCCTTTTTGGATCATAACCAAATCAAAAATTCTCGAGTTCTAAAAATCCATAGAAAACTTGGTTATTCAACTTAGATGAAATAGTAATAGTCATCGGTATACTGGTATACTACGAAATTGGAATGAAATCTAATCTGATTCAACTATTTAATTTCATCTTTGTCCAAAAAGGAGACACCACATTTTTTCCAAGAAGTCTGTTTTTATGTTATTTTGTACTGTACAATTCCTTTTTTTGTGGGATCGTTTTCCCCGAAAGGGGATGAGAAGAATTATAGAATGAATTGCTAATTATGCCTAGATCTCGAATAAATGGAAATTTTATTGATAAGACCTCTTCAATTGTAGCCAATATTTTATTACGAATAATTCCGACAACTTCAGGAGAAAAAAAGGCATTTACCTATTACAGAGATGGTGCGATTTTATTTTTTATTGTTTTTTTTTACCCCTCAGTTTTACGAGAAAAAGAACATAGTTAGGAA